ATACACACGAAATACGTGCAGGATCATCATGAGAACCATCATACTTGCTGACCATCGATGAACTGATCGGATTAACCAACCAAAGTTGGCCTCAGTCATGATGTATTGAACAGAGGAAAAAGCCTCTGTAACGGTTGGACGATAGTAAAAAGTCATAGCAAAACCCGTAGCTACTTGTACTAGAAAACAAGTAAGTGTGATCCCCCCTAAACAATAAAATATGTTGACATGAGGAGGAACATATTTACTAGTTATATCATCTGCAATCGCCTGAATCTCAAGACGTTCCTCAAACCAATCATATACTTTATTGAGATAGGTAACCCAATGGAACTCCCCCTCTGAGAACCGTATATGAGAATTTCATCTCGTACGGCTCAAGCGGAAACACACAAATACTGATTTCAACGGATATATAATAGAAAGTTAAAAACTTCATTAACCACTTGATTCGATTTGCCTCGAAGATACGAAGTAACAAAAATCCGGAATCTCTTCTTTGTGATGATAATGCCAAAAAATATCAAGTTGGCTCATCTGTCTTTCTTTATGTTGATCGTTACAGGCCTCTTGAATCTTCTCTTCCCTATTTTTTATTTGTTATTTGATTTGCGGATTTACTCTTGTTTTACTATTGATAGGAATTCTCTTGTTGAGACCCTATGAATCAATTGAAACCTCAGATTCATACTAGAACCACGATGATTTAGCCTCAAGCTAAACTCAAAGGTTCTCTGAGTAAGAACCTTTGATGATCACTTATTGAATGAATGGATGTAATGACTCAACAAAATCTAGAGAAAGAGTTATCCTTCGGTCAAAATAAATCTGAAGGAATAAAATTCGTTTGATTTAGGAAATACCTATTTGAATTTTTTTTGAGTCCGGTTGCGAGGTCTGAATAAATAGTAGGTATGAATCATAGTTCAAATATTTCTTTTCTTGATCTATTCTATATATTCCGTGCTCCAGATACTAGAATAAATATCCGACGAGGTAGAATCATCTTGATAGAGATAACAGGTCCATTCTATGTATTATCAATAGGATCAATTATAACAAGTCACACACTCATATTCCGGAAATACCGAAACAAATAAATTCCACGGTCGAACTACCAGAATAGAATGGTCTAGAAATCCAAGTCTAAAGTAATTTTTTCTTTGATTGAAAGACTAGGACTTCATAGTTCTTATAAACCTAACTCATTGAAATTCCATCCAGTAAAACGGAAGAATTATAAATTTCCAAAATAATAGATAGGAATATCGCAAATAGAGCCATTGCGACCCCCATAAGTGGTGTAGTCCCCCATCCCGGAGCTACTTTACCATATTCCGAATTCAATGGTTTCAATAAATCCCCTACAGTAGTTCGTCTTGGCCCAGATCTAGAACTATCCTCAACGGTTTGTGTAGCCATAAATCCTATTTAATGATTGGTTGAGATCTGTTGACTTTGTATACTATTCCGTTGTAGTTGTAAATAAACGATCTTATCGTAGATCCATTGTGATCTTGAAATTATCTAAAAATGGAAACAGCAACCCTAGTCGCCATCTCCATATCTGGTTTACTTGTAAGCTTTACTGGGTACGCCTTATATACCGCTTTTGGGCAACCCTCTCAACAACTAAGAGATCCATTCGAAGAACACGGGGACTAGTTGAAGTAATGAGCCTCCCAATATGGGAGGCTCATTACTTCAATTAAATTATTTCGAAAGGTTATTTTATTTTTTTAGTCGGAACCTTAGGTGGTTCTCGAAAAAAGATAGCGAAAAAAATTATCCCTAAAGTCGAGACTAAAAGGAATGTATAAACCAATGCTTCCATGGATTCGATCGTGGTTTACAATTATAGCTTCCACACCTATTCATTTGGGATCATTTACCATATCATATAAAGAAAGAAAAAAAGTCAAAGAAAAGATGGTGATTCAAGTCAAGATTTCTCTGATACCCAATGTCAAATAAAAAAAAATAGAGGCGAAAGATACCACAACAATGTCGTATCAGACTACTTGTCTCCTTGTAGTTGGATCTCCAAGTTTTTGGAATGTTCCAAATTCCACTTGAGCATCCAAATCTGGATCAATACCAGCAAAAACATCCCTGAACAAGGTTCTAGCGCCATGCCAAATGTGTCCGAAAAAGAAGAGCAAAGCAAACGTAGCATGCCCAAAAGTGAACCAACCCCTTGGACTGCTACGAAAAACACCATCGGATTTCAAAGTAGCCCGATCTAATTCAAAAATTTCACCTAATTGGGCACGTCTAGCATATTTTTTCACAGTAGCAGGATCAGAATAACTTACTCCATTAAGTTCGCCACCATAGAACTCAACAGTAACACCTACTTGTTCAACACTATACTTTGATTCTGCCCTTCTAAAAGGAACATCAGCTCTCACAATTCCGTCTTCATCTACCAAAACTACCGGAAATGTTTCAAAAAAAGTAGGCATACGACGTACAAAAAGCTCGCGCCCTTCTTTATCTCTAAAGACGGGGTGTCCTAACCATCCAACAGCAATTCCATCCCCATTGTCCATTGAGCCTGCTCTGAATAATCCCCCCTTTGCCGGATTATTACCAATATAATCATAAAAAGCTAATTTTTCGGGAATTTTAGACCAAGCTTCCGATAAACTAAGATTTTCGGCTAGCCCGGCACTAACTCTTCGATATATTTCTTGCTGAAAGTATCCCTGATCCCACTGATAACGAGTAGGACCAAATAATTCGATTGGGGTAGTTGCTGAACCATACCACATAGTTCCAGCAACAACAAAAGCTGCAAAAAAAACAGCAGCGATACTACTGGAAAGTACAGTTTCAATATTGCCCATACGTAATCCTTTGTATAGACGTTGAGGCGGACGAACACTAAGATGGAATAGGCCTGCTAATATGCCCAATGTACCCGCTGCAATATGATGAGAGGCTATTCCTCCCGGAACAAAAGGATCAAAACCTTCCGCGCCCCACGCTGGATTTACAGATTGTACTTTTCCAGTTAGTCCATAAGGATCGGACACCCATATTCCAGGACCATACAAACCTGTTACATGAAATGCGCCAAAGCCAAAGCAAGCTACCCCTGAGAGAAATAAATGAATTCCAAAGATCTTGGGCAAATCCAAAGAAGGTTTTCCCGTACGTTCATCACAGAATATTTCTAGGTCCCAATATACCCAATGCCAGATAGCTGCCAAGAAGCACAAACCGGAAAACACTATGTGTGCCCCTGCCACACCTTCATAACTCCAAATACCCGGATTTGTTATAGTTCCTCCTGAAATACTCCAACCGCCCCACGAATTGGTTATTCCTAAACGAGTCATGAAGGGTATAACGAACATACCTTGTCTCCACATCGGATCAAGAACGGGATCAGAGGGATCAAAAACCGCTAATTCATATAAAGCCATCGAACCAGCCCAACCAGAAACTAGAGCTGTATGCATTATATGAACAGAAAGCAATCGACCGGGATCATTCAATACGACAGTATGAACACGATACCAAGGTAAACCCATGGAAATACCTCTTTATCAAAGAAAAATAGACACTATGCCACTTTATTTTATCGCATTGGAAAAGACTATATATACTAACCATGTACCTAACCTTTTCAGTAGATTCCGTATCAGAAAGGATTAATATTTATTCCATTCCATTGAAAATAACGTGAAAATAACGGAACAATTTTGTTCGTAAGAACAAAGAGAAGCAGATCTATTCTATACCCGATAAGTACCAATACGCAATGGGAGGATTGGTCCCATTTTTGGGGAACGAATGGATAGATACTTGTTTATCATTCGAACGATCGATTTCTTCGTTCAAATTTTTTCTTTATTCATTCTGTCTTACTCTATAAACTTTCCAATCTATGTATCAAATAGAATAAAGAGAAAAAAGGGATGAAGACAATAAACCATTGATTGTTACGTTTCCATATTAAAGTGAAGTATAGTACTAAATTTTTTTCTTTAATTTAATGCCCATTGGTGTTCCAAAAGTACCTTTTCGGAGTCCTGGAGAGGAAGATGCGGTTTGGGTTGACGTATAGTGCGACTTGTCAGACATATTGGGTCATATGGGATTTACCCGTTCTCTCCCCTGATCGAGATATCCTCTGTTTCGCCCAAGAGATATTGTATTGAGTGAGGCATCAATCAATCATTCGGAGCGTGAAGTGCAATTAGATCTATTTATTTTATATTGGGGATCAATATTATCAATTTAGAAGAATTTATGGTTTACTTGGACTGATAAAATAAAGTATCCAGGCTCCGTTCAGAAAATACCAAATCGATAACAAATTGTTAATATAATATATGTATGATTACCACTTGTATCATAAATGATTCTTATACCTACTATTACTATAGTAGTGATAGTAGTGATCCCAAATTGCCGACCAACGGAATAGTATGATGAATACATCAAATAGTTTTGGGAAAGCAAGACACAAAATTAACAAAAAAAAAGAAGTCATAACAAAAAAATGGTACTGAGACCATTTGTCCTATATGTGCAAATAGAATTCGGACAGATCTTTTCCCGGGGTAGACCATGAACCTAAAAGAATTGAAAGGGCCCATTCAGGAACAAGACAATGACATCGTGATTTTAATATCGATGAAACAATACATCAATGATAGGTTAGTTTAATAAGTTCAGTAATCTCTTTTTTTTTTAGAGGGAAGGGAGCCTAAACTCATCTCGTTTTTTTTAATAGAAGACCTTTCATTAAGAAAACCTGTTACATAAAAAAAAAAGAAATAAAACTGGAATCGACACATTGATTCTTTTTTTTTCTTTTTCGCAATTTTTTTTGAACCGTATGTATCCAAAGGTGCACGTACGGTTCCTAAGGGATGCAATTTTGTCCTAATCAACCGACTTTATCGAGAAAGATTACTTTTTTTAGGCCAAGAGGTTGATAGCGAGATCTCGAATCAACTTGTTGGTCTCATGGTATATCTCAGTAT